TTGTTTGGCTTCAATTTCCCTTTTACAACACCAAAATAGAAGATCTAGTTACGATTGGAACTAAACTTTTGTATCTTCATCCATGGATCCTTAGTCATACTTATTCAATTGGAAGACTGGATCCAGTTCAAAAAAATTATGTTTCACGACTACATAATCCATTTTTATTTATTAAAAATAAAAATAAATTTCTAATAGGACTTTGGATACAAATCGTGAGAATGTATGTTCTTCCTCAAATATGCTATTGAGAGGTAAAGGATTAAACCTTTTTAAGAAATAAAGTTTTTGATCGGAGTATGAAAAAAAACGGAGATACCCCTTCCCTTAACTATTTAAGTTTTTAATAGAACGAATCACACTTTTACCACTAAACTATACCCGCTACATATACATTATTGTATATAAATGGACTATTTGTCGAACAAAGGAGTGAGACGCAATCAAGATAGGATCCAAATTATGGTGTTGACGCATATTTAGTCCTGTTAGCCAGGGACTTAAAAGGGTAAAGGGCACAAAGCTTTTCAAATTTTCGAATTTTTTAAATAACATACATAAATTTCAATAAGACTATATATATATATCCTTGTTTTGTTGGATTGCTAGTATTTTCGGATTGAAGGGGTCATTGAAGCTAGACAAAAAGAGGTACTGGCCTGGCCGGTACTTAACTAAGACCCGGCCAGGGCCGGGGGAATAAATCTTTCGTACAAAATCAAAGAAGTAAGGTATTCTTTCTATTGTATTGTAGATACTTGTTTCGAATCATTATCTAAATGTAATTCCTGATCAAATTCGTTCTTTATTTACTCTGAACTTACTTATTTTATATTAATGAAAAATAGGAAATTCCTAATATAAAATTTTATAATTGCATTTTATTTAATTATAAAATATTATAAAATAATAATTTATAATATTATAAAATAATAATTTATAATATTATAATATAATAATATATAATATAATAATATTATATTAATATATATGTATTATATTAATATATATGTATATATGTAATATTAATATATATATGTATATATGTAATAGTAATAGTAATATATATTAATATTAATTCATAATATATGAAATATTAAAATAAAATAAAGAAAATATTGAATTCTCCATAATTTATAATTTCTTTAATTTAAATTATTTCGATTTTCTTTTCCATTTGGAGTTTGGAGAGATGGCTGAGTGGACTAAAGCGTCGGATTGCTAATCCGTTGTACGAATTATTCGTACCGAGGGTTCGAATCCCTCTTTCTCCGCTCGCTCTGATTACTCGACCCGCTTGATACTTTCGATTTCGAACTTTCAAAAGGAATTGAAATTCCTTGAATTTATCATAGGTAAATTTATAGAATAGATAAAATAATAAGAAAAGTTTAGAAAAAAAAATTATTCCTCACGTCCAGGATTACGTCCTGGATCATTAGATAAGAATCCGAAGATGAAGAGAGAAACAAAGAATATCACTACTGTGTAAACAAAGAGTTTAAGACTAAGCATTACACAACCTCCAAAATAATCTTATTTTCGAAAAAGGGAATAGATTACCTATTTTTTCTTTTCAACACATCTACTATTTTGTTTAATTTGTTTGTTTAATTTTACACGACCCCCTGCAAAACAAAAAAATTCAATTTTGGAAAAGAAAGTCATTTTTACGAATTTCTTTGTATTGTATGTAATAAGATTTTTCTTTCTTACTTACAACTTACAAAAAACTTCTTGTCATATCGACAATTAGGTATTGTACGGGACCTAGACCCAGTAAACTCTTTGCTCACTGAAAGGTGAGAACGAGTAAATAAGCTGATCCAAATTCATCTTTGCGGTTATTTAATATTAATATACAATAATTGAAATTTTTGAATCGAGGGTTTATAATAATAATGTAATACTTAGTCGATCTTATTCATTTTTCGAATTTTATTATCGAATAAATCATGAATCGATTTGGATTTGGCAAAATGAGTCTATTTGGCAAAGTATTAAAAATTTTATCGAAAACTTACAGCAGCTTGCCAAACAAAGGCTAATAGAAAAAAGAAAAGAGGTATAACAGGCATAACATCTACGATTGGATTGAAAACCGCATAAGCTTCGGGCAATTTGGCAAAGAAAAAACTGTTTGAATAAAGGACAGAATTAAGACAGATACAGATTAAGCTAAAGATATTAAGCATAACAAACATTTCGTTCTTGTGTATTAGATAATTTTATTTTGATTGAATTATTTTTATAAGGGAAAAATGAAAAAGAAAGGAATTCTACTTTCATATATTATCTTAATTGAATTCTATGTAATGATCAATGAATTTTTTACATTATATATATAATTTATATGTCTTAAATCCTAGCAACAAAAATATGCTACATATGTATTTCATATGTATTTATTTTTCATATGTATTTATTATGTATTACGTATTATGTAATGTACTTTTTTGGGTATTTTTTTTTTTTGGGGGGGGTTGACCAATAACTAATAAGACTAGTAGTCTTTACTAGTGCCAAAGGATAAAAATGGGGCGTGGCCAAGCGGTAAGGCAGCGGGTTTTGGTCCCGTTACTCGGAGGTTCGAATCCTTCCGTCCCAGATCCTATCTATCAGAAACAGAAGATAGGATCACACTGTATCCCACATAAAACAAAAAATCTTTAAGAGAACAAAAAGTTGTTCTGAATTCTTAGAATGTATTTTTTTTTTCATTTTTAATTAAAATTCTTTTTTGGTTTATCATTCACATTCAGAATATGCTCGTACTATGTTATATTCATTTTTAAGTTAGTTACCCATTTAACTAAATTGAATATAACATATTCATCAAATGTGAATTATCACATAATGCATTCTGAATTGCAGCGTGAAACAAAGGCATCCCTCTTCCCTTCCACACAACGCCTAAAGTAAAAAATCGGTATCCCAATTTTTCTATGTGGAGATGATACTAAAGAGTAGCGAGTTTTTGTTACTAATTTCATCAGTTTCATCATCAGTCTTAGAAAACCTCTAAAGTTGTGGTATGGTAACAAAATAGGAGAATTGTCGGAATTCCATTTCTTTCTATCTTATATCTTAGATTCCTCAAATAAAAATTATTGTAAATATATGTTTGTAAATCCATGTAATGTAAAGTAAGGATTGGGGGAAATTAGTATATTTCATATACTTGTACTTGAACTTTTTTATGAAATTGATGGAAAAATTGTCGAACCTGAAGTAAAACAAAATACAAAAAAATCCATATACCATATAACCATAAAAAATCCATATGATCATATCATATAAAATAAACAAGGTAAAATCCTATACTCATATATCATATATATAATATAATTGTAATTATATAATTGTAAATAATTGTAATATGTTTAATAATATTTTTTTTTATTTAATAATATTTAATATTTTTTTTATGAACTCTTGGTTGGTACTTGAAAAAATATGATAAATCAATAGTTTCTAGAAATTTACGACCTTTTGTTTTGGGGTCGTTGGACGAGTTTATTTGATTAATAATGGATTTTGCTCCAGTTTTTTAAACTAAACATATTAAATTAAAATTAAGAAATTTTAGTTTTATAGTTTTTTTGTTTGTTATGTTTGTTATATTATATAAATATGTATCCTTCATGATTGACCATCTTGAACAATCTGTTGGAGATGTAAATGAGTCTTTAGCAAACGTTTTTTTTTTTTTTATAAATATGTTTTATTCATATGATAGAATATCGAGGTAAATAAATTTGATCCTTACTGAACTTTATCCTTATCCCAGATTCGCAAAAAGTATATAGAATACTTTTCTATCCATAGGTAGAAAGTATGGACTATTATATACTGCTTGTTGAGCCAATGACTATTCATGATTACACATATTAAATGAAATATATTTAACCTTAAATATATTTCATCGTGGTTTGAAATTCAATTGAATTTTATTTTTTTATATTAGAGGAATGTTATGGTAAAACTTCGTTTGAAACGATGTGGTAGAAAGCAACGTGCGACTTGAAGGACATGATCGGCTGTGGATTTTTACATCCACCATTTTCCATAAAAATGAAGATGCTCTTGTCTCGACATAATTTGTTCTGTTCCGTTAGGAATCTAATTTGTCTTAGATTGATAGTACGTGATGGAGCTCGAGTAGAAAAGATTGATTTATTTATCAAGGGGAAGAATCTAGGGTTAGTGCTAATCAATCAATAAGTTAGACCAACTTTGTAAATATATCCTCAATATCAATATAAAAAAATCGAAAGGTTTAAACTTGAAACAAGTAAAAAAAAAAAAAACTTTTTTTTTTCTTTTTCAATAAAAAGAAAGGTGTATCCTAGGAAATCAATTCTTCGTATTCTATTTCTATGGGTATTCCATTTATATAGAAGAAAATAACAAAAAACAAAAGGTATGTTGCTGCCCTTTTGAAAAGGAGTAAGGATCACCGAAGTAATGTCTAAATCCAATGATTTTACAAAAGAAAGATAAAGGATTCCGGAACAAGGAAACACTATTTTCAATTGTCTCAAGAAAGGGATCAGAATAATTGACTCGGGATGAGACAAACAAAAGAGGTTAGAGACGGCTCAATAAATGTTTAAGGATTCCCCTGGGACTATGTCAGAATTACCCAACTTGAGTTATGAGTACGAATGAAATTTTTTTTTCTCGAGTTCGAGCCGTATGAGGATAAAACCTCTTATACGTTTCTGGGGGAGATTGTTTATGTGCATCTATATCTATCCCAATGAGCCATCTATCGAATCGTTGCAATTGATGTTCGATCCCGACGAGAAGGGAGAGATCTTCGAAAAGTGGGTTTTTATGATCCGATAAATAATCAAACTTATTCAAACGTTCCTGCTATTCTATATTTCCTTGAAAAAGGTGCTCAACCAACAGGAACTGTTTCTGACATTTTTAGGAAAGCAGATTTATTTAAAGAAAAAATTTCGAGTTAAAGTTAATTAGTTAAAATGAAAAGTTAATTAAAAGAAAAAAGACCAAAATAAAGAAAAAAAGACCAAAATAAAGAAAAAAAGGGGGGAGGAATAAATATATATATAGTGTAATTATTTACTTACAATTTATTATATATAATCTGTCCTTTTCCTGTTATAGGAATCCAGCAACAAACAAGGAATTAATCTTGTTTATCCTTTATTGATTGAATAAACCTGTCTGTCTTTATCTCTTCCTTATTTTATAAAAATTTCTGATTTATTTATATTTTTTTTTTGTTTGTGCCAATCCAACAAAAATCTTTATTTGATTTACTTCAGTTTTTTATTCGTTTTATCACCATTCTAGTCATATTTATATTGACAATGTTATATTGAACAAATATAATTGATCGTAGATAAAGAAATCTCTTTATCCTGACCCTATCCTATATTGTATTATTGGATTTGGTTTTCAATTCACTTCAGTCAAATGACGGGTTTGTATTGCCGGGTTTGTTTACTGTCATAGAAGATGTTTTTTTTTCCTTAACTCGGGTTAAATAAAAAAATGTATAAATAAACGGTTGGTCCGTCGGAATTTTGGCATTTCTATTAGGAATTTGGTGTTTTTTACTATGATCTATACATTTTTTTCTAATTGATCAATAAATCAACAAGAAAGATTTGTTCTTAGTTCAATGTTTTGATGGGGTCGCGCAGTCTAATTCAATTGGTTTTTTATTTCGATCGTATCTACATATCCAACTTTTGTTTTGAAGGGTTGGGTTGCTAACTCAACGGTAGAGTACTCGGCTTTTAAGTGCGACTATGATCTTTTACACATTTTGATGAAGCAATAAATTCGTCCAGACTTTTGGTAGAGTCTATAAGACCACGACTGATCCTCAAAGGTAATGAATGGAAAAAGCAGCATGTCGTAATACGTAATATAATAAAATAATAGATTTATTATTTTATTTTCATTGAAAAAATTTCAAATTAAAATGAAAGTGAAATTAAGAATTTCTCCTTACTCAATTCTTACAATTTTTTTTGGTAGGGAAGTGGACAAAACAAATTCAAATTTATAGTTTGGTCTAGTGAATAAATGGATAGAGCTTCATGGCTCCAATTCCAATTCTGATAAACCAAAAAGCAACGAGCTTATGTTCTTAATTTGAACTAAATGATTACCCGATCTAGTTAGACGTTAAAAATGGATTAGTGCCTGGTACGGGAAAGGATGGGGTCTCCCGTGAGGAGACCATTGATTCTTTTTTTTTTTTTATGAATCCTAAATATTGATTATTATGGGTTAGAGACGAATGTGTAAAAGAAACAGTATACTGATAAAGATAATTAATTCCAAAATCAAAAGAGCAATCAGGTTGCAAAAATAAAGGGTCATTATCCTCTTGTAATTATAACGAAGATAAACCATTTTTGATAGAAAAAGGGGAGTAAAAAAACCTATTGAGTAAAAAAACCTATTGATTGGATTCCCTCTTTCCTTTACAGGTTTTTTATTATTATTGTATATATACATAATCTTCTTTATTATACATAATACTCTGTTTTGACCATATTGCACTATGTATCAGTTATTTTATAACTCAAGAAGTTCCTTCTACCTCTGCTTCACGTGGAAATATAAATGGAAGAATTACAAGGATATTTAGAAGAAGATAGATCTCGGCAACAACAGTTTCTATATCCACTTCTCTTTCAAGAATATATTTACGTATTTGCTTATGATCATGGGTTAAATAGTTCAATTTTTTATGAACCCCAAAACTCCTCGGGTTATGACAATAAATTTAGTTCAGTACTTGTGAAACGTTTAATTATTCGAATGTATCAAAAAAATTATTTGATTTATTCGGTTAATGATATTTACCAAAATATATTTGTTGGGCATAACAATTATTTTCATTTTTTTTCTCAGATTCTATCTGAAGGTTTTGCAGTCATTGTAGAAATTCCATTTTCGCTGCAGTTAATATCTTCCCTTGAAGAAAAAGAAATACCAAAATCTCACAATTTACAATCTAGTCATTCAATATTTCCTTTTTTAGAGGATAAATTATTGCATTTAAATTATCTTTCCGATATACTAATACCCTATCCCGTCCATATGGAAATCTTGGTCCAAATGCTTCAATCCTGGATCCAGGATGTTCTCTCTTTACATTTATTGCAGTTCCTTCTCCACGAATATTATAATTGGAATAGTCTCATTATTCCGAAAAAATCTATTTACGTATTTTCAAAAGAAAATAAAAGACTATTTTGGTTCTTATATAATTTATATATATATGAATACGAATTTCTATTAGTGTTTCCTTGTAAACAATCCTCTTTTTTACGATTAATATCTTCTGGAGTCCTTCTTGAGCGAATACATTTTTATGTAAAAAAAGAACATCTTGGAGTGTGCCGAATTTTTTGTCAGAAGACTCTATGGATTTTCAAGGATCCTTTCATACATTATATTCGATATCAAGGAAAATCTATTCTGGGTTCAAGAGGGACTCATTTTTTG